GAGCGATACGGAAATGGATCGAGTAATCTCTTCCTTTATCAAAGAAAAAAGGGTATTTCTAGTTTGCATGGTCCAATCATTGGTATCGAAAATTTATACAATAAAATTAGGTAGGTTCTTAGTCTAGTATAGTTCCCTATCTATGATTCTGCTATGTACTAAAAGAATTTTATTGTAATGGAATGGAATATAGGAGGAATCGAATCCCTTGTATGAGTAAAAAGAATAAGTACAGTTTTGAATGTTTTGCTTATGTACAAAGTAACAACCAACCATTCTAATTGGATCAGTGAATCATTTTTCAGTCATTCATTGAATGATAAATCACTACAAGTGAGGGAGATACACGATTTAAATAACGAAAAATCAAATATTTTAAAATTGTATCTAGAATGACCGGAAAGGTAGAAACAAGACCGGATATAATTTGATCATTATGAGCAAATCCAAAATCTTTGTAGACAGATCCAATCATTAGTTCCCAACCGTGGGGCGAATGGAATCCTATACATAAATCAGTTACTAAAAGAATGGAAAAGGCTTTGATTGTGTCGCTTAAGTTATATAGAAATTCTTGAACCCAATAGTTAAGAATAACAAGTTCTTCATTACCTAGCATAGAATAACCACTTAGAATAACGAAACAGATCATATTTGTCGAGAAGTGCAAAATCGTATGGATACAATCTTCATTGTGCATCTTGATCAATTGGATCGTTTCGTTGTAGATTCCGATACGAAGCTTTTCTAGATGTGTTCCCGGGTATTCCTTTATCATTTCGTCTAAGAGTAAGAGTTCCTCTAATTCTATGAATTTTTTTAGAATACTCTTTTCTTGAATATCATTCAAAAAAATTTCGGATTGCCTAGTATCCCACCAATTAGTAACCCAAGATTCCAGACTTTTAGTAAATGAGAGAGAGATCCACCAGGGCAAAAATACTATAGATGCAAGATATAGAAGGGGAATGAATGCTTTCTTTTTTGCCATTTTTTCGTCTTTGAATTTTTAATGAACTCACCCCATTCGTTGACGCTATACGATACTAACTAATATTCCTATCAAGGATCAGTTCTATTACAAGTTATCGAGCCCACGAATCTATTCCCCGCTTTTTTTGTGTATGATTCGGCGGTTAGTACTTGAATTTCTAAATAATACAGAAATGGAATAAAAAAGAATCCACTTCGAATAAAGAGATTGTTTCCAAATCTATCACTTGCTAAAATTCGAAGAGAGTGACCCCTTTCAATAAAGAAATGCATGAAAGAGCCCCTTCAAGTAACAAATATTATTCAGATTTGGAAACGAAAGAACTCTCTTTCTATCAAAATATCCAATTTTTTGAAAAAAAAAAAAACGACGCATAGTCCGGGAATAATTGAGAGAATTTTCTGAAGAATATTGTGATTCTGATAAAAAAAAATGACTACCAAAACAAGACAAAAAAGCTATCGTTATAAGCATCCCAATCGTTTGGTAATTAAGAAGTACAAAAAGGGATAAAAAGAAAGATTGATTGACAAAACAAAAAAAAAGAGAATCTACAAGATATAATCTCTCTATTGAAAATAAAAAAAAGCATTCATTCTTTTCATTTCAGTTTCAATTCATTTTTTAAAATACTTCAATTGGTACACGCAAAAAATAAGCCAATTCAGCAGCTTTTTGCTCAAGTTCTCGTGGAGTCAAATTCTCATCAGTACGAGTCAAAGGAATAGCGCCATGGCCTCTGATTTCCATATAAAGGACACGACGAGCATAAATACCCTCTCTCACTTCTATTCTGATGGACTGGACGTCTTTCATAAAGAATTGGAGGAAGATGCGACGATTTTTTCCAGGAAATCCCCAACGAAAAATACACACTATTCCTTCTTTTCTATCGAACCGATCATAACCACTACCTACATTCCACGAAATTGTGCACCACAAATAAGAGCTAATAAAGAGACCCGCAATTCCGTAGAAAGACATCACGATCCCCTGTGGAAAAAAAATGATTTGCGTAGGCGGAAATAAAGATATCAAATTTCTACCAAGATAACTGGAAATTCCAACTAATAAAAACCCTAATGAACCTAAAAAAAGGATAAAGGCCCAGCAGAAATTACTTGTTTTTCGAGACCCTGCTATAAGTTCTATCCATATATGTTCTGATCGCCAATTCATACTAGATCTAGTTGCATTTTATTGAAATTGAGAGAATAACCCAAATTAATTTGACTTTTTGTGTGTTTCCGAAATAACTCTCATCAACTAGCACTATTCTGATGTGAACTTTTATTTTAGGAGTAATTCATCGAATTGGTTAGATATAAAATAATAATATCCATTTCGTATGATTTCCTATAGATATCCACATACATATAGATATATTCACTTTACATTTAAGGCATTCGCCCCGATCCCGATTTGATTTCGTTGCAAATAGCTATAATTTATTTACTCATATATCGTGTTTACACACGAATAACAATAATAGTTTCTTTATGTTCGGGGGAAACCACATCACATATTTTATTCTAAGAAATAGATATCTGTGTTATGGTCTAAGTCTAAATCTTGAAAAAAAAAACAAAATAGATGAGATTTCGCCCCATCATATCGATATCTAAAAAATCTTGTTTTTTTGAATATGAAGAGATAAAGAAGCCATCGCAATTGCCGGCAATATTAGGCCCACGAAAGGCACAAAAAAAGAGGGTAAATTTGTCATAAAATGGATACCTGGATTTACTATTTTTACCTGTTATTGTTATATTGTTATTTATATTGTTATAAAGGTATCTTATAATCATTATTTCTAATTCATATAGAATTATACTAAGCATATCTAAGTGAGTATATGTGATATAATAAAAAATATATAAATATAATAAAATAAGTGCAAGGAATGTCGAACTAAATAAATATAATTTTTCATCTTTCTACTTTCTACATGATATATATATATGATAATCGCCTTTTTTATTATCTTGTTTTTGTCTTATAATTTGAATTTCATAAAATGGAATAAAATAAAGAAAGAGTTTCTTACAACTTCCTGAAAAATTTGTTACAATCCGATCCGGGAATAGGGAGTCTTAGTAAAACTGGGGATTCTAAAAAAATATCGAAAGATGCAAGATTCTGTACTTTTCACTTTTTAATTTTCTATATTTGAATTATATACACATAAGAAGAGAACGTGAAATTCGCTTTATTCTCCTTGCCTAATTTTAATTTAGCGGAAGAAGGAATGCATTCTTTTTTTTGATAGAGGTTTTTACTGATTAGTAATCGGGAATGTCGGTAAAAAAAAAATGATCCGCATAATTATTTTTACAATTAAATCTTATGTTATCAAATGCTACCAAGCCAAAATCCATTCTACGGATTTTGGCTTTGATTTCTATAAACTAAATAACTACTCGTTTTATAAAAAAAAAATAATAATTTGATTAATTAATATATTTTTTTTATTAAGGATCCACTTGATTGAATTTTGATTCAGAGAAAAGAAAGCGTGGAGCTGAAATAACTCACTCAGAACGTCTTTTAAAAGATTACGTGGTACGATTAGGTCGAATTGGCCCTTATGGAATAAATATTCAGCCGTTTGTGAGCCCTCAGGTACTGTCGTATTCAATGTTTGTTCAATTACTCTTTTACCCGCAAATGCAATGTAGGCATTGGGTTCGGCAATAATGATATCGCCCAACATACCAAAACTGGCTGTCACCCCACCAGTAGTAGGAGATGTAAGGATTGATACATAGAATAACTTTTTCTTTGATTGATAATCATATAAAGCGGAAGCTATTTTAGCCATTTGCATCAAGCTCAAACTTCCTTCTTGCATGCGTGCTCCTCCGGAAGCACACACTAGAATAAGAGGCAAAAACCGATTGGTAGCATATTCGATCAAACGAGTGATCTTCTCGCCAACTACGGAGCCCATACTACCCCCCATAAACTGAAAATCCATAACCCCAATTGCTATGGGAATACCGTTTAGTTGACCTGTGCCTGTTTGAACAGCCTCAGTTAATCCTGTTTTTCTTTGATAAGAATCAATACGATCTTTGTAAGATTCCTCTTCCAACGGAAATTCAATGGTATCCACAGAGACCATATCTTCATCCATAGGAACCCAAGTACCTGGATCAATCAAAAGTTCTATTCTATCTGAACTACTCATTTTCAAATGATGTCCACAGTGTTCGCAAATATTCATTTTTGATTTCAAAAATTTCTTATAATTTAATCCATAACAATTTTCGCATTGAACCCATAAATGCCTATATTTTTGAGTAAAATCTAGATCATTAGAATTTTCCGTTTCTGTTATAGTTAACTCACTACCAGCCGGACTCGTTTTTATACTTGAACTCTGGGTTTCACTACTATTTCTGCTTTCATCAAAAATGTAACTAGAAATGTAATTGTCATTGTAATTGACAATACCACTTAAAATGTAACTATCAATACAAATTTGAGAACGAAAATAGCTGTCAATACAGCTAGTAATGTGTTTATTCCAACTATATTTAGTATCATATATGTAAGGATCATAGTGGGGATCATCACTATTAGATACACTATTTAGATAACAAAAATTCCGAGAATTAGAAAAAGAGCTTTCTAGTTCACTTAGAAAAGAATGAGCATTGTCAATCTCAAAAATTTGATTTTCAATATCAAAACATATGAAATAACTGTCCCTATTATTATCCCTAACTAAAAAAGTATCATCAGGTACGAAATTATGAATGTCTCTAACGCCGACTAAATGATCAACATTACTGTAACTAGAATTGTCACTATCGCTCCCACTAAGAGTGTTTTTATCTATATCATTTCTAATCGGGTCTTCACTTACACTGGTATTTTCAATAGAACCAAGGCTGCCCATTGATTTACTTAGCCCATACCCGTATTCTAACTCCTTTTTTTTGGACAACATCGAGTTGAACCACCCTTTTTCCATAAAGCCTTGTTGCACATATTTACATGA